GTGGCAATCACCCGCTGATTTTTCTCAACCAACCACAAAGACATTGGTACCCTCTATTTAGTATTTGGTGCCTGAGCTGGAATAGTTGGAACGGCCCTTAGCCTTCTTATTCGAGCTGAACTTAGTCAACCCGGAGCCCTTCTGGGGGACGATCAAATTTATAATGTCATTGTTACAGCGCACGCGTTTGTAATAATTTTCTTTATAGTAATGCCAATTATGATTGGAGGCTTTGGGAACTGACTAATCCCCCTGATAATCGGAGCTCCTGACATAGCATTCCCTCGAATAAATAACATAAGCTTTTGACTTCTACCTCCCTCATTCCTTCTTCTGCTAGCTTCTTCAGGAGTAGAAGCCGGTGCCGGAACAGGGTGAACAGTTTACCCACCCCTTGCAGGTAATTTAGCCCACGCAGGGGCTTCTGTTGATCTTACTATTTTCTCACTCCATTTAGCTGGTATTTCCTCAATCCTAGGGGCCATTAATTTCATTACAACTATCATTAATATGAAACCCCCTGCCATCTCCCAATATCAGACCCCTCTTTTCGTATGGGCTGTCCTAATTACAGCTGTCCTTCTTCTCCTGTCCCTACCTGTACTTGCAGCAGGTATTACTATGCTGCTAACAGACCGAAATCTAAACACAACATTCTTCGACCCAGCAGGAGGTGGAGACCCTATTCTATATCAACACCTGTTTTGATTCTTTGGTCACCCTGAAGTATATATTCTTATCCTACCCGGATTTGGAATGATTTCCCACATTGTCGCCTACTATTCCGGAAAAAAAGAACCTTTCGGTTACATAGGAATGGTTTGAGCTATGATAGCAATCGGCCTTCTAGGGTTTATTGTTTGAGCCCATCACATGTTCACAGTTGGAATGGACGTTGACACACGTGCATACTTTACATCTGCTACAATGATTATTGCCATTCCAACAGGTGTAAAAGTCTTTAGCTGACTGGCAACGCTGCACGGAGGAGCTATCAAATGAGAAACCCCTCTTCTATGAGCTCTGGGGTTCATTTTCCTCTTTACTGTGGGAGGACTAACAGGAATTGTCCTGGCAAACTCCTCACTAGACATTGTCCTTCATGATACTTACTATGTAGTTGCTCACTTCCACTATGTCCTTTCAATAGGAGCAGTATTCGCAATCGTAGCTGCCTTCGTGCACTGATTCCCCCTCTTCACAGGATACACACTCCACAACACTTGAACCAAAATCCACTTCGGAGTAATATTCTTAGGTGTTAACCTCACATTCTTCCCACAACACTTCCTAGGACTAGCCGGAATGCCTCGACGGTACTCAGACTACCCTGACGCTTACACACTATGAAATACTATCTCCTCTATCGGCTCTCTAATTTCTCTAGTTGCAGTAATCATGTTCCTCTTTATTATTTGAGAAGCATTCACCGCTAAACGAGAAGTTTTATCAGTTGAACTAACAACAACCAACGTAGAATGACTACACGGCTGCCCTCCTCCATATCACACATTCGAAGAGCCCGCCTTTGTTCAAGTTCAAACAAACTAACGAGAAAGGAAGGAATTGAACCCCCATCTACTGGTTTCAAGCCAGTCACATAACCACTCTGTCACTTTCTTCATAAGGTACTAGTAAAGACATTACACCGCCTTGTCAAGGCGGAATCGCGAGTTAAACTCTCGCGTATCTTGAGCACAAGCTAGAATGGCACATCCCTCTCAACTAGGATTCCAAGATGCGGCTTCACCCGTTATAGAAGAGCTCCTTCACTTCCACGACCATGCTTTAATAATTGTTTTCTTAATCAGCACACTAGTACTTTACATTATTGTGGCAATAGTCTCCACTAAACTAACCAACAAATATATTCTTGACTCCCAAGAAATCGAAATCATCTGAACAGTTCTCCCTGCAGTAATTCTTATTCTAATTGCTCTCCCCTCCCTACGAATTCTTTATCTTATGGATGAAATCAATGATCCCCACCTAACTATTAAAGCAATAGGACACCAATGATACTGAAGCTACGAATATACTGATTATGAAGACCTTGGCTTCGACTCCTACATGATTCCTACCCAAGACCTTACCCCCGGACAATTCCGTCTTCTAGAAGCAGACCATCGTATAGTTATTCCCATTGAATCCCCTATCCGTGTACTTGTCTCAGCTGAAGACGTCCTACACTCATGAGCAGTCCCAGCACTAGGCGTAAAAATAGACGCAGTGCCTGGCCGACTAAACCAAACAGCCTTCATTACATCCCGCCCTGGTGTATTCTACGGTCAATGCTCCGAAATTTGCGGCGCAAACCACAGCTTTATGCCTATCGTCGTTGAAGCTGTTCCTCTAGAACACTTTGAAAACTGATCCTCTATAATACTTGAAGACGCCTACACTACGAAGCTAAACAGGACATAGCGTTAGCCTTTTAAGCTAAAGACTGGTGACTCCCGACCACCCGTAGTGACATGCCTCAACTCAACCCTGCCCCCTGGTTTATAATCCTAGTTTTCTCATGATTTATTTTCCTCACACTAATTCCCCCAAAAGTTCTAGCCCACACTTTCCCTAATGAACCCTCAGCCCAAAGCGCTGAAGTACATAAAACAAAAGCCTGAGACTGACCATGACATTAAGCTTTTTCGACCAATTTATGAGCCCCACATACCTGGGTATCCCACTTATTGCCCTTGCCCTAGCACTTCCATGAGTGCTCTACCCAACTCCCTCAGCCCGCTGACTAAACAACCGGCTCCTAACACTCCAAGGCTGATTCATTAATCGCTTTACCCAACAACTCCTTCTTCCATTAAATTTAGGAGGGCACAAATGAGCTACCCTCTTTACCTCCTTAATAATCTTCCTAATTACACTTAATATACTAGGCCTTCTACCATACACATTCACCCCCACTACACAACTTTCACTTAATATAGGCCTTGCAGTCCCCCTCTGACTCGCAACCGTAATTATTGGGATGCGAAACCAACCGACACACGCCCTAGGCCACCTATTGCCAGAAGGAACCCCCACCCTTTTAATCCCAGTTCTCATCATTATCGAAACTATTAGCCTATTCATTCGACCACTGGCCCTAGGTGTCCGACTGACTGCCAACCTAACAGCTGGCCATCTCCTCATTCAACTTATTGCTACCGCCGCATTCGTTCTTCTTCCCCTAATACCCACAGTTGCTATCCTTACGGCCACCCTACTTTTCCTATTAACACTCCTTGAAGTTGCCGTTGCCATAATCCAAGCATACGTCTTCGTACTACTCCTAAGCCTCTACCTACAAGAAAACGTCTAATGGCCCACCAAGCACACGCATACCACATAGTTGACCCCAGCCCATGACCATTAACAGGCGCAGTAGCCGCTCTTCTAATAACCTCTGGCCTTGCTATCTGATTTCACTTCCACTCTACAACCCTGATAGTTCTAGGAACAATACTTCTGCTACTTACTATATACCAATGATGACGAGACATCGTACGAGAAGGAACATTCCAAGGACATCACACACCCCCAGTACAAAAGGGGCTCCGATACGGAATAGTCCTATTTATTACATCAGAAGTCTTCTTCTTTCTAGGCTTCTTCTGAGCCTTCTACCACTCAAGCCTGGCCCCAACCCCAGAACTAGGAGGCTGCTGACCTCCTACTGGCATCACTACCTTAGACCCCTTCGAAGTCCCCCTCCTAAATACAGCCGTACTCCTAGCCTCCGGTGTCACAGTAACCTGAGCCCACCACAGCATCATAGAAGGAGAACGAAAACAAGCAATCCAATCTCTAACTTTAACAATTTTACTAGGATTCTACTTTACCTTCCTCCAAGCCATAGAATACTATGAAGCCCCATTCACTATTGCAGATGGGGTTTATGGCTCCACATTCTTTGTAGCCACAGGTTTCCACGGTCTCCATGTCATTATTGGCTCCACATTCCTAGCTGTCTGCCTCCTACGCCAAGTCCAATACCACTTTACATCAGAACATCACTTTGGATTCGAAGCAGCTGCATGATATTGACATTTCGTAGACGTCGTATGATTATTCCTCTACATCTCCATCTACTGATGAGGCTCATAATCTTTCTAGTACAAAGTTAGTATAAGTGACTTCCAATCACCCGATCTTGGTTAAAGCCCAAGGAAAGATAATGAACCTAGTCCTGATAATTATCACCATTGCCGCTATTCTCTCTATCGTCCTAACAATCGTCTCCTTCTGACTACCCCAAATGAACCCGGACTACGAAAAACTATCACCATACGAATGTGGATTCGACCCACTAGGAACAGCCCGACTCCCCTTCTCCCTCCGCTTCTTTCTAGTCGCTATTCTATTCCTACTCTTTGACCTAGAAATTGCCCTTCTCTTACCCCTCCCCTGAGGAGACCAACTAAGCTCCCCCCTCCTTACATTCACCTGAGCAATCACCATTCTCCTACTACTTACTCTAGGTCTCATCTATGAATGAACTCAAGGAGGACTAGAGTGAGCTGAATAGGCAGTTAGTCTAATAAAAACATTTGATTTCGGCTCAAAAACTTATGGTTTAAGTCCATAATTGCCTAATGACCCCTGTTCACTTCACCTTTTCCTCTGCCTTTATTCTAGGCCTAATTGGACTTACATTCCACCGGACCCACCTACTATCCGCCCTTCTATGTCTAGAAGGTATAATACTCTCCCTGTTTATTGCCCTCTCTTTATGGGCCCTACAACTCGACTCTACCGCTTACTCAGCCTCCCCCATGCTCCTTCTAGCATTCTCTGCCTGTGAAGCCAGTGCAGGCCTGGCCCTTCTTGTAGCAACTGCACGCACTCACGGAACTGATCGCCTACAAAGCCTTAACCTCCTACAATGCTAAAAATTCTAATCCCTACCATTATGCTAATCCCAACAGTATGACTCACACCAGCTAAATGACTGTGACCCACTGCTCTAAACCAAAGCCTAATTATTGCACTGGCCAGCCTTACCTGACTAAAAAACTCATCAGAAACAGGCTGATCCACATTAAATCCTTACATAGCAACTGACCCCCTCTCAACCCCACTCCTTGTCCTCACTTGTTGACTCCTTCCCCTAATAATTCTGGCCAGCCAGAACCACACAAAAGCCGAACCCCATAACCGTCAACGAACATACATTTCCCTACTTACAACCCTGCAAATTTTCCTTATTATAGCTTTCGGTGCCACAGAAATTATTATGTTCTACGTTATGTTCGAAGCAACATTAATCCCAACACTAATCATTATTACCCGGTGAGGTAACCAAACAGAACGCCTTAATGCCGGAACCTACTTTCTATTTTATACACTCATAGGGTCCCTCCCCCTACTAATCGCCCTCCTCCTCCTCCAAAACAGCACAGGAACCCTCTCAATACTAACCCTTCAATACGCCAAACCTTTCCAGCTACTCTCCCTTGGAGACAAACTATGATGAGCAGCCTGTCTAATCGCATTCCTAGTAAAAATACCACTATACGGCGTTCACCTCTGACTACCCAAAGCACACGTTGAAGCCCCCGTCGCCGGCTCAATAGTCCTAGCCGCTGTCCTTCTAAAACTAGGAGGCTACGGAATAATACGTATCCTTGTTGTACTTGACCCATTAACCAAAGAATTAAGCTACCCATTTATAATTTTAGCCCTCTGAGGCATTATCATAACAGGCTCCATTTGCCTTCGCCAAACAGATCTAAAATCCCTAATTGCCTACTCATCCGTAAGTCATATAGGCCTAGTAGTCGGGGGCATCTTAATCCAAACCCCATGAGGATTCACAGGAGCCCTCCTACTAATAATTGCCCACGGACTTGCCTCCTCCGCCTTATTCTGCTTAGCTAACACCAACTACGAGCGCACCCACAGCCGAACTATACTATTAGCTCGAGGATTACAAATAATCCTACCTTTAATAACTACCTGATGATTCATCGCCAGCTTAGCCAACCTAGCTCTCCCTCCCTTGCCCAACCTCATAGGAGAACTAATAATCATTACCTCTCTCTTCAACTGGTCCTGATGAACCCTCTTACTAACCGGAGCTGGAACACTAATTACTGCTGGCTACTCACTATACATGTTCTTAATAACACAACGAGGCCCTCTCCCCCCACATATCATCGCACTAGAACCTTCCCACTCCCGAGAACATCTCCTGATAACTCTTCACCTAATTCCACTCCTTCTACTCATCCTCAAACCTGAGCTAATCTGAGGCTGAATCGCTTGTAGACATAGTTTAACAAAAACATTAGATTGTGATTCTAAAAACAGAGGTTAAAATCCTCTTGTCCACCGAGGGAGGCATGACAGCAGAAAGAACTGCTAATTCTTATCCACCCCGGTTAAATCCCGAGGCTCTCTCGCGCTTTTAAAGGATAATAGCTCATCCGTTGGTCTTAGGAACCAAAAACTCTTGGTGCAACTCCAAGTAAAAGCTATGCACCCTACCACACTAATTATAACATCCAGCTTACTAATTATCTTTACGCTATTAATTTACCCCCTCCTCACAACCTTTAACCCCACCCCCAAAGAAAATTCCTGAGCCCTCTCCCACGTTAAAAACGCTGTAAAAACAGCCTTCTTTGTTAGCTTAATTCCCCTCTTCCTCTTCCTAAATGAAGGAGCAGAAACAATCATCACCAACTGAACCTGAATAAACACTGCGACCTTTGATATTAACATTAGCTTTAAATTCGACCATTATTCCATTATTTTCATTCCAATTGCTTTATACGTTACCTGATCAATTCTAGAATTTGCATCATGGTATATACATGCAGACCCCAACATAAACCAATTCTTCAAGTACCTATTAACCTTCCTAGTAGCCATAATCATCCTTGTTTCAGCTAACAACATATTCCAACTATTCATCGGCTGAGAAGGAGTTGGAATTATGTCATTCCTTCTCATCGGATGATGATACGGCCGAGCAGATGCTAACACCGCAGCCCTACAAGCAGTAATATACAATCGAGTCGGAGACATCGGACTAATCCTGGCCATAGCATGAATAGCTACCAACCTAAACTCCTGAGAAATACAACAAATGTTCGCCTCATCCAAAGATATGGATCTAACTATCCCCTTACTGGGCCTTATCCTTGCCGCCACTGGCAAATCAGCCCAATTCGGACTCCATCCCTGACTCCCCTCTGCAATGGAGGGCCCTACACCGGTCTCTGCCCTACTGCATTCAAGCACAATGGTTGTCGCCGGTATCTTCCTACTAATCCGGCTAAGTCCCCTAATAGAAAACAACCAAACCGCCTTGTCCATCTGCCTTTGCCTAGGAGCTCTCACTACCCTCTTTACTGCAACGTGTGCCCTAACCCAAAATGATATCAAAAAAATCGTTGCATTTTCAACATCTAGCCAACTAGGCCTAATAATAGTAGCCATCGGACTCAACCAACCTCACCTAGCATTCCTCCACATTTGCACTCATGCCTTCTTCAAAGCTATGCTTTTCCTCTGCTCCGGATCTATCATCCACGCCCTAAACGACGAGCAAGACATCCGAAAAATAGGAGGAATACATCAACTAGTCCCCATTACATCCTCCTGCCTTACAATCGGCAGCCTCGCCCTAACAGGCACCCCCTTCCTCGCAGGCTTCTTTTCAAAAGACGCCATCATCGAGGCCCTCAACACCTCCTACCTAAACGCCTGAGCCCTTACCCTCACCCTCCTAGCCACATCATTCACCGCTATTTACAGCCTACGTGTTGTATTCTTCGTATCCATAGGACATCCCCGATTTATCCCCCTGGCCCCCATCAACGAAAACGACCCAACGACAATCAATCCAATCAAACGCCTTGCTTGAGGAAGCATCTTTGCTGGTCTCCTCATCACCTCAAACACCCTTCCCATCAAAACCCCTATTATAACCATACACCCCATCCTCAAACTAAGCGCTTTAATCGTTACAATCCTAGGCCTATTAATTGCCCTAGAACTCGCCATACTAACAAGTAAACAATTTAAAACCACCCCCCATTTAACCCTACATCACTTCTCAAACATACTAGGATTCTTTCCCGCAATCATTCACCGTTTTGCCCCTAAAATAAACCTAATTCTAGGCCAATCAATTGCCAGCCAAATAGTAGACCAAACATGACTAGAGAAATCAGGACCCAAAGCCCTAGTCTCACTACATCTCCCCCTCGTAACCACAACAAGCAATGCCCAACAAGGAATAATCAAAACTTACCTAACCCTCTTCCTTCTTACGCTTACTCTTGCTATCCTACTAACTCTCCCCTAACAGCCCGAAGCGCCCCTCGACTAAGACCCCGGGTCAACTCTAACACTACAAATAAAGTCAAGAGTAACACTCAAGCACTAATTACTAATATTCCACCCCCCAAAGAGTACACCAACGCAACTCCCCCAACATCCCCACGAAACATAGAAAACTCCTTCAGCTCATCTGCTGGTACTCAAGAAACCTCATACCATCCCCCTCAAAAATAGCTAGAAACTAATAAAACACCAATTAAATAAGCTACAACATACCCCACTACAGATCGACTCCCCCAGCTTTCCGGATATGGCTCCGCAGCCAAAGCCGCAGAATAAGCAAAAACCACCAACATACCCCCCAAATAAATTAAAAATAACACCAAAGATAAAAAAGGTCCCCCATACCCAACCAATACACCACATCCTAGCCCTGCCACCCCTACCAACCCTAAAGCAGCAAAATAAGGAGACGGATTAGACGCAACCGCAACCAAACCAAGAATCAACCCAAATAAAAACAAAGACATGAAATAGGTCATAATTCCTGCCCGGACTCTAACCAGGACCAATGACTTGAAAAACCACCGTTGTTACTCAACTACAAGAACCACTAATGGCCAGCCTACGAAAAACCCACCCCCTCCTAAAAACCGCCAACGACGCACTAGTCGACCTACCCGCCCCCTCCAACATTTCAGTTTGATGAAATTTCGGCTCACTCCTAGGACTCTGCTTAGCAGCACAAATCTTAACCGGACTCTTCCTAGCTATACACTATACATCTGACATCGCAACTGCCTTCTCCTCTGTCACACACATTTGCCGTGACGTAAACTACGGCTGACTAATTCGAAACATACATGCCAACGGAGCCTCCTTCTTCTTCATCTGCATCTACATGCACATCGCTCGAGGACTATATTACGGTTCATATCTTTATAAAGAAACATGAAACGTCGGAGTCGTCCTGCTTCTCCTAGTCATGATGACCGCCTTCGTAGGTTACGTCCTCCCCTGAGGACAAATATCATTCTGAGGTGCTACCGTCATTACAAACCTCCTCTCCGCCGTCCCATACGTAGGAAACACACTCGTACAATGAATCTGAGGTGGTTTCTCAGTTGACAATGCCACTCTCACTCGTTTCTTTGCTTTCCACTTCCTACTGCCTTTCATTATTGCAGCCATAACAATTATCCACTTACTCTTCCTCCACGAAACAGGCTCAAACAACCCCGCTGGTCTCAACTCGGACGCAGACAAAATCTCGTTCCACCCCTACTTCTCGTACAAAGATCTTCTAGGTTTCGTCGCCCTATTAATAGCCTTAATCTCCCTAGCGCTTTTCTCACCAAACCTACTCGGAGACCCCGACAATTTTACTCCAGCAAACCCCCTAGTAACACCCCCACACATCAAACCTGAATGATACTTCCTATTTGCCTATGCCATCCTACGATCAATTCCAAATAAACTTGGCGGAGTATTAGCCCTTCTATCCTCCATTCTTGTCCTAATGGTTGTTCCTATCCTACATACATCTAAACAACGAGGCCTAACCTTCCGACCCCTTACCCAATTCCTATTCTGAATACTAGTTGCAGACGTACTAATTCTGACATGAATTGGAGGAATACCAGTAGAACACCCATTCATTATTATTGGACAAGTAGCATCTTTCCTCTACTTCTTCTTATTCCTAGTCCTCGCCCCCCTTGCAGGCTGACTAGAAAATAAAGCCCTTGAATGAACATGCCCTAGTAGCTCAGCGCCAGAGCGCCGGTCTTGTAAACCGGACGTCGGAGGTTAAAGTCCCCCCTAGTGCTAACACTCAAAGAAAGGAGATTTTAACTCCCACCCCTGACTCCCAAAGCCAGGATTCTAAATTAAACTATTCTTTGAACCTCCAAACAACCACACCGACACATAAAAATAAGGGCAAACACTCGAACAACGCCAACGCGCTATGTATTTACACCATTTATTGGTGTTAACCATACAGGTAATATTACAATATTCATGATTCCACATAGTACATTTTAAATTACAAGTATGAAGACATAAAAATGATATCAAAGGAAATATGGTTCGTAAAATCAAGACCTAGCATAAAGAAATCATGGCCAAAGATATACCAAGTCCCCACCATATTATGAGATTAAAGGAATCTTAATGTAGTAAGAGACCACCAAAGAATGATTTCTAAATGCATACGGTTCTTGATGGTCAGGGACAATAATTGTGGGGGTTTCACTTGATTGAACTATTCCTGGCATTTGGTTCCTATTTCAGGAACATAACAAACCTTTAATCCCCTATATCTCACATTTTCCAGGCATAAGTTAATGGTGGTAATACATATTAACCTTTACCCCCCATGCCGAGCGTTCTTTCTAAGGGGCAACGGGTTTTCCTTTTTAGCTTCCTTTCACCTTACATTCCGGTGCGGCGGCAGAAGGTAAACTCAAGGTTGAACATTTTCTTGCTTGCAAGGAAATAGTATTCATGGTGGTTAGATTTATTATTAAAGAACCACATTATTAGATATCAAGTGCATAATAATTTTTTTTTTCTAGGCAAATACCTAATATATCGCCCCTCCGTTTTTGCGCGTTAAACCCCCCTACCCCCCTAACACTCCTGAGATCTATATTATTCCTGTAAACCCCCCGGAAACAGGAAAACCTCGAGTGTTAATTATCCTCCCTAATTTATGTCTATTACAATATTTCAATATTACACATTTTGCTACCGTAGCTTAACCCAAAGCATAACACTGAAGATGTTAAGATGGACCCTAGAAAGTCCCGGGGGCACAAAGGCTTGGTCCTGACTTTACTATCAGCTTTAGCCAAACTTACACATGCAAGTCTCCGCACCCCCGTGAGAATGCCCTCAGTCCCCTGCCCGGGGACAAGGAGCAGGTATCAGGCACGCCCCTGCAGCCCAAAACGCCTTGCTCAGCCACACCCCCAAGGGAACTCAGCAGTGATAAATATTAAGCAATAAGTGAAAACTTGACTTAGTTAAAGCAAAGAGGACCGGTAAAACTCGTGCCAGCCACCGCGGTTATACGAGAGGTCCAAGTTGATGATATACCGGCGTAAAGAGTGGTTAGGGAAAACAAAATAAACTAAAGCCAAACACCTTCAGAACTGTTATACGTACCCGAAGGCATGAAGAACCACCACGAAAGTGGCTTTACCAGCCCTGAACCCACGAAAGCTATGAAACAAACTGGGATTAGATACCCCACTATGCTTAGCCATAAACATAGATAGCATCTCACCCCGCTATCCGCCCGGGAACTACGAGCAATAGCTTAAAACCCAAAGGACTTGGCGGTGCTTTAGATCCACTTAGAGGAGCCTGTTCTAGAACCGATAATCCCCGTTCAACCTCACCTTTCCTAGTTTAACCCGCCTATATACCGCCGTCGCCAGCTTACCCTGTGAAGGTCTTATAGTAAGCAAAAGTGATTAAAATCCAAGACGTCAGGTCGAGGTGTAGCGCATGGAAAGGAAAGAAATGGGCTACATTCCCTAACTCAGGGAATACGAATAATACACTGAAACGCGTATTTGAAGGAGGATTTAATAGTAAGTAGAAAATAGAGTGTCCTACTGAAACCGGCCCTGAAGCGCGCACACACCGCCCGTCACTCTCCCCAAACTCAAACTACTAAACTAAACCTTAAAACATTACCCATGAAAAGGGGAGGCAAGTCGTAACATGGTAAGTGTACCGGAAGGTGCACTTGGAATTACATCAGAGTATAGCTTAGACAGAAGAGCACCTCCCTTACACTGAGAAAGCATCCGTGCAAATCGGATTACCCTGAAACCCAACAGCTAGCCCATCTACCAACCTAACAACTAACTATAAATAAACCCTAATACCCCAAACCTAAAATAAACAAACCATTTTTCCGTCCTAGTATGTGCGACAGAAAAGAAACTATGCGAGCGATAGAGACAGTACCGCAAGGGAAAGCTGAAAAAGAAATGAAATAAACCATTCAAGTCAAAAAAAGCAGAGATTAACACTCGTACCTTTTGCATCATGTTTTAGCCAGTACTACTCAAGCAAAGAGCCCTTTAGTTTGATACCCCGAAACTGGACGAGCTACTCCAAGACAGCCCATAATGGGGCCAACCCGTCTCTGTGGCAAAAGAGTGGGAAGAGCTTCGAGTAGAAGTGACAGACTTACCGAGCCCAGTTATAGCTGGTTGCCTGAGAAATGAATTTAAGTTCAGCCCTCTAGATTTCCAAATCAAACCGAATCATCTATGCACGTACCCGGAAAACTAGAAGAGTTATTCAAAGAAGGTACAGCTCCTTTGAAAAAAGAAACAACTTTAATAGGTGGGTAAAGATCATAATAAACAAGGGTAAATGTTTTAGTGGGCCTAAAAGCAGCCACCATAATAGAAAGCGTTAAAGCTCAGACATAACTCTTACTTCAACCCCCAGATATTGATACATAAATCTTACACCCCTAACCCGTATCAGGCCTACCCATGCAACCATGTGAGAGATCCTGCTAATATGAGTAATAAGAACGTACCAGACGTTCTCCACGCACACGTGTACATCAGAACGGACTAACCCACTGATCCATTACCGGACCCAAAAAAAGAGGGAACTGAGCAAACAAAGCAATAAACCAGAAGAACACTCAACAAATTTAACCGTTAACCCCACACTGGAGTGCAAACAAGGAAAGACTAAAAGAATAAGAAGGAACTCGGCAAACACAAGCCTCGCCTGTTTACCAAAAACATCGCCTCTTGCAAAAACAAAGCATAAGAGGTCCCGCCTGCCCTGTGACTATATGTTTAACGGCCGCGGTATTTTGACCGTGCAAAGGTAGCGCAATCACTTGTCTTTTAAATGAAGACCCGTATGAATGGCATAACGAGGGCTTAACTGTCTCCTTTTTCCAGTCAATGAAATTGATCTCCCCGTGCAGAAGCGGGGATATAACCATAAGACGAGAAGACCCTGTGGAGCTTTAGACACAAGACAGACCATAAAGAACAGTTAAAGACAAAAAACCAAACCCAAATGGACTTTCTGCCTGATTATGTCTTTGGTTGGGGCGACCGCGGGGAAAAACAAAACCCCCACGTGGAATGAGAGCACCCCTCTTACAACCGAGAGCTACATCTCTAAGAAACAGTATATCTGACCAAAAATGATCCGACACTAGTCGATCAACGAACCGAGTTACCCCAGGGATAACAGCGCAATCCCCTCCCAGAGCCCATATCGACGAGGGGGTTTACGACCTCGATGTTGGATCAGGACATCCTAATGGTGCAACCGCTATTAAGGGTTCGTTTGTTCAACGATTAAAGTCCTACGTGATCTGAGTTCAGACCGGAGTAATCCAGGTCAGTTTCTATCTATGCTATGTTCTTTTCCAGTACGAAAGGACCGAAAAGAGAGGGCCCATGCTAAAAGTATGCCCTTCCCCCACTTGATGAAAACAACTAAAACAAACAAGGGGGCATATCCCACATAGCCCTCGAGAATGGCATGTTAAGGTGGCAGAGCCCGGCTATTGCAAAAGACCTAAGCCCTTTCCATAGAGGTTCAAATCCTCTCCTTAACTATGATCACCACCCTAATTACCCACCTATTAAACCCATTAGCCTTTATCGTCCCCGTACTATTAGCTGTTGCATTCCTCACCCTACTAGAACGAAAAGTACTAGGCTATATGCAACTACGAAAAGGACCAAACATTGTAGGACCCTACGGATTACTACAACCAATCGCAGACGGAGTTAAACTATTTATTAAAGAACCAGTCCGCCCCTCAACCTCCTCCCCAGTCCTATTTTTAGCTACCCCAATACTTGCCCTGACACTCGCCTTAACGCTTTGAGCCCCAATACCTATCCCTTACCCTGTTATTGACCTAAACCTAGGAATTCTATTTGTCCTCGCCCTCTCAAGCCTTGCCGTATACTCTATTCTAGGATCAGGCTGAGCCTCAAATTCAAAATATGCTCTTATAGGGGCCCTACGAGCAGTCGCCCAAACCATTTCCTACGAAGTTAGCCTTGGACTAATCCTACTAAACATCATTATCTTCGCTGGAGGATTCACCTTACAAACCTTTAATACCGCCCAAGAAAGTATCTGACTAATCCTGCCTGCCTGACCCCTAGCAGCCATATGATACATCTCAACACTAGCTGAAACCAACCGAGCCCCCTTTGATCTAACCGAAGGAGAATCTGAACTAGTCTCAGGCTTCAACGTAGAATACGCAGGAGGCCCATTCGCCCTATTTTTCCTCGCAGAGTACGCCAATATCCTCCTTATAAACACACTTTCCACAATCCTATTCCTTGGCGCCTCACACGCACCAACCCTGCCCGAACTCACAGCACTAAACCTCATAACTAAAGCCGCCCTCCTGTCAATCGTATTCTTATGAGTACGAGCTTCCTACCCTCGATTCCGATATGACCAACTAATACACCTGGTATGAAAAAACTTTCTCCCCCTAACACTAGCCCTCGTAGTCTGACATCTAGCTCTTCCAATCGCCTTTGCGGGCCTTCCCCCACAACTCTAACCCAAAAGGACTTGTGCCTGAATTAAAGGGCCACTTTGATAGAGTGAATCATGAGGGTTAAAATCCCTCCAACTCCTTAGAAAAAGGGGACTCGAACCCATCCTTAAGAGATCAAAACTCTTAGTGCTTCCACTACACCACTTTCTAGTAAGGTCAGCTAATTAAGCTCTTGGGCCCATACCCCAAACATGTTGGTTAAAATCCTTCCTTTACTAATGAACCCCTACATCCTAACCATCCTACTATTTAGCCTAGGCCTAGGAACGACCATTACATTCGCGAGCTCCCACTGACTTCTTGCCTGAATAGGCTTAGAAATAAATACCCTAGCCATTATTCCACTCATAGCACAACAACATCACCCCCGTGCAATCGAAGCAACCACTAAATACTTCCTCACTCAAGCCACTGCCGCTGCTATAATCCTATTTGCTAGCACTACCAATGCATGATTAACTGGCCAGTGAGAAATCCAACAAGTAGCCCACCCCCTCCCCGCCACAATTCTTACAATAGCCCTAGCCCTTAAAATTGGGCTAGCTCCAGTCCATGCCTGACTACCAGAAGTCCTTCAAGGACTTGACCTAACCACAGGACTAATCCTATCCACATGACAAAAACTGGCCCCATTTGCCCTTATCCTTCAACTACAACTAAACAACGCAGACTTCCTAATCTTCCTAGGATTGACCTCAACGCTGGTCGGAGGGTGAGGGGGCCTAAATCAGACCCAACTACGAAAAATCCTAGCATACTCCTCCATTGCTCACCTGGGATGAATAGTACTAGTTACCCAATTTATACCATCCCTCGCTCTACTAACCCTTCTGACATACTTTGTCATAACATTCTCAACATTCCTCGTCTTCAAACTAAATAACTCAACGAATATTAATACCCTGGCCACCTCATGAGCAAAAACCCCAGTCCTAACTGCTCTTACCCCCCTAATACTCCTATCATTAGGAGGACTTCCACCACTAACAGGATTCGCACCTAAATGACTAATCCTCCAAGAACTAACTAAACAACAACTAGCCACCACAGCAACAATCGCCGCTATAACAGCCCTAATCAGTCTATATTTTTACCTTCGCCTCTCCTACGCAATAACTCTAACTATGTCCCCCAATACACTATCAGGAACCACCCCCTGACGCCTTCAACCCCTACAAACAACCCTGCCCCTGGCTATCACAATGATAGGAACCATTTCCCTTCTTCCCCTTACCCCGACAGCCATGGCCCTATTAATCCCCTAAAGGGACTTAGGATAGCACCCAGACCAAGAGCCTTCAAAGCTCTAAGCGGGAGTGAAAATCTCCCAGTCCCTGATAAGACCTGCAGGACTCTACCCCACATCTTCTGTATGCAAAACAAACACTTTAATTAAGCTAAGGCCTTACTAGATGAGAAGGCCTCGATCCTACAAATTCTTAGTTAACAGCTAAGCGCCCAAACCAGAGAGCATTCATCTACTTTCCCCCGCGAAGTAAGAACTAAGCGGGGGAAAGCCCCGGCAGACGATTAGTCTGCTTCTTCAGATTTGCAATCTGACATGATATACACCTCAAGGCTTGATAAGGAGAGGGCTTAAACCTCTGTATGTGGGGTTACAATCCACCGCCTACCTCAGCCACCTTACCT